TCGTATCAATTAAGAAATACAATACTTCGGAGTTGAAGAGAAGTATCCAAATAACATGTCTTATTTTTTCAATAATCCATATTTGTAGCAATGAAATAGTATTGTTCCTTCCCGATATGATATATGATCAATTACAAATATCTATGATCTGTCTTCTCTATAAAGGACCCGAAATACCTTGCTTACGTATCATTGGAAAGTGCATTAACATAAATACCGCAGTAAGAAGAGGCAATACAAAAGTGTGTAAACTATAAAAACGAGTCAAAGTGGATTGGCCCACACTAGCACTTCCACGTAATAACTCTACCAAAGGCGATCCTATTACAGGAATAGCTTCAGGCACACCTGTCACGATTTTTACTGCCCAATAACCAATTTGGTCCCGAGGTAAGGAATAACCAGTTACACCAAAAGATGCAGTTAATACAGCTAAAACCACACCTGTAACCCAAGTTAATTCGCGGGGTTTTTTAAATCCACCTGTGAGATACACACGAAATACGTGCAGGATCATCATTAGAACCATCATACTTGCTGACCATCGATGAACTGATCGAATTAACCAACCAAAATTGACCTCAGTCATTATGTATTGAACAGAGGAAAAAGCTTCTGTAACGGTTGGACGATAGTAAAAAGTCATAGCAAAACCTGTAGCTACTTGTACTAAAAAACAAGTAAGTGTGATCCCCCCTAAACAATAAAATATGTTTACATGAGGAGGAACATATTTACTAGTTATATCATCCGCAATCGCCTGAATCTCGAGACGTTCCTCAAACCAATCATATACTTTATTGAGATAGGTAATCCAAAGGAATTCCCCCTCTGAGAACCGTATATGAGAATTTCATCTCGTACGGCTCAAGCCGAAACACACAAATACTGATTTCAACGGATATGTAATAGAAAGTTCAAAACTTCTTAGTCACTTGATTCGATTTGCCCCAAAGATACGAAGTAACAAAAATCCGGAATCTCTTCTTTGTGATGATAATGCCAAAAATATCAAGTTGGCTCATCTGTCTTTCTTTATGTTGATCGTTACAGGCCTCTTGAATCTTCTCTTCCCTATTTTTTTATTTGTTATTTGATTTGTTGTTTTTTTGTGCGTAATGCAAATTAACAATAGTTTTGCTATTGATAGGAATTCCCTTGTTGAGACCCTATGAATCAATTGAAACCTCAGATTCATACTAGAACCACGATGATTTAATCAAGCAAAGACTCAAGCTAAACTCAAAGGTTCTCTGAGTAAGAACCGTTTGATGATCACTTATTCAATAGAATGGATGTAATGACTCAACAAAATCTAGAGAAACATTTGTCCTTTGTTCAAACTGAAAGAAGAAAAATAGTTTTATTTAGGAAATACCTATTTGAATTTTTTTTGAGCCCGGTTGCGAGGTCTGAATAGTAAATAGTAGGTATGAATCATAGTTCAAATATTTCTTTTCTTGATCTATTCTATATATTCCGTGCTCCAGATACTAGAATAAATATCCGACGAGGTAGAATCATCTTGATAGAGATGACAGGCCCATTTTCTGTATTATCAATAGGATCAATTATAACAAGTCACACACTCATATTCCGGAAATACCGAAACAAATAAATCCCACGGTCGAACTACCAAAATGGTCTAGAAATCTGAGTCTGTCTTAAGTTAAAGTCATTTTTTTGATTGAAAAACTAGGACTTTCTAGTTCTTATGAACCTAACTCATTGAAATTCCATCCAGTAAAACGGAAGAATTATAAATTTCCAAAATAATAGATAGGAATATCGCAAATAGAGCCATTGCGACCCCCATAAGTGGTGTAGTCCCCCAGCCCGGTGCTACTTTACCATATTCCGAATTCAATGGTTTCAATAAATTCCCTACAGTAGTTCGTCTTGGCCCAGATCTGGAACTACCCTCAACGGTTTGTGTAGCCATAAAATACTATTCATTGGTTGAGATCTGTTGACTTTGTATAACATTCCGTTGTAGTTGTAAATAAACGATCTTATCGTAGATCCATTGTGATCTTGAAATTATCTAAAAATGGAAACAGCAACCCTAGTCGCCATCTCCATATCTGGTTTACTTGTAAGCTTTACTGGGTACGCCTTATATACCGCTTTTGGGCAACCCTCTCAACAACTAAGAGATCCATTCGAAGAACACGGGGACTAGTTGAAGTAATGAGTCTCCCAATATGGGAGGCTCATTACTTCAATTAAGATAATGAAAAATTATTTCATTTTTTTAGTTTTAGTCGGAACCTTAGGCGGTTCTCGAAAAAAGATAGCGAAAAAAATTATCCCTAAAGTCGAGACTAAAAGGAATGTATAAACTAATGCTTCCATAGATTCGATCGTGGTTTACAATTACAATTATAGCTTCCACACCTATTCATTTGGGATTATTTACCATATATATAAAGAAAAGGAAAGAGTCAAAGAATAAATGAAAGAATAAATGGTGATTCAAATCAAGATTTCTCCGGTACCTTATGTCAAATCAAAAAAAATAAAAATAGAGGCGAAAGATACCAGAGCAATGTTGTATCAGACTACTTGTCTCCTTGTAGTTGGATCCCCAATTTTTTGAAATGCTCCAAATTCCACTTGAGCATCCAAATCTGGATCAATACCAGCAAAAACATCTCTGAACAAGGTTCTAGCACCATGCCAAATGTGTCCAAAAAAGAAGAGCAAAGCAAACGTAGCATGCCCAAAAGTGAACCAACCCCTTGGACTGCTACGAAAAACACCATCGGATTTCAAAGTAGCCCGATCTAATTCAAAAATTTCACCTAATTGGGCACGTCTAGCGTATTTTTTTACAGTAGCAGGATCACCATAACTAACTCCATTGAGTTCGCCACCATAGAACTCGACAGTTACACCTACTTGTTCAACACTATACTTTGATTCTGCCCTTCTAAAAGGAACATCGGCTCTCACAATTCCGTCTCCATCTACCAAAACTACCGGAAATGTTTCAAAAAAAGTAGGCATACGACGTACAAAAAGCTCGCGTCCTTCTTTATCTCTAAAGACGGGGTGTCCTAACCATCCAACAGCTATTCCATCCCCGTTGTCCATTGAGCCTGCTCTGAATAATCCCCCTTTTGCCGGATTATTACCAATGTAATCATAAAAAGCTAATTTTTCGGGAATTTTAGACCAAGCTTCCGATAAACTCAGATTTTCGGCTAGTCCGGCGCTAACTCTTCGATATATTTCTTGTTGAAAGTATCCCTGATCCCACTGATAACGAGTAGGACCAAATAATTCGATTGGGGTAGTTGCTGAACCATACCACATAGTTCCAGCAACAACGAAAGCTGCAAAAAAAACAGCAGCGATACTACTAGAAAGTACAGTTTCAATATTTCCCATACGTAATCCTTTGTATAGACGTTGAGGCGGACGGACACTAAGATGGAATAGACCTGCTAATATGCCCAATGTACCCGCTGCAATATGATGAGAGGCTATTCCTCCCGGAACAAAAGGATCAAAACCTTCCGCGCCCCACGCTGGATTTACAGATTGTACTTTTCCGGTTAGTCCATAAGGATCGGATACCCATATTCCAGGACCATACAAACCTGTTACATGAAATGCGCCAAAGCCAAAGCAAGCCACCCCTGAGAGAAATAAATGAATTCCAAAGATCTTGGGCAAATCCAAAGAAGGTTTTCCCGTACGCTCATCACAGAATATTTCTAGATCCCAATACACCCAATGCCAGATAGCTGCCAAGAAGCACAAGCCAGAAAACACAATATGTGCCCCTGCGACACCTTCATAACTCCAAATACCCGGATTCGTTATAGTTCCTCCTGAAATACTCCAACCACCCCACGAATTAGTTATTCCTAAACGAGTCATGAAGGGTATAACGAACATACCTTGTCTCCACATTGGATCAAGAACAGGATCAGAGGGATCAAAAACCGCTAATTCGTATAGAGCCATCGAACCGGCCCAACCAGAAACTAGAGCTGTATGCATTATATGGACAGAAAGCAATCGACCGGGATCATTCAATACGACAGTATGAACACGATACCAAGGCAAACCCATGGAAATACCCCTTTATCAAAGATAAATAGACACTATGTCACCTTATTTTATCGCATTGGAAAGGACTATACTATGTACCTAAGTAGTACCTAAGTACCTAACCTTTTCAGTGGATTCTGTATGAGAAAGAGTTAATATTTATTCCGTTCCATTGAAAATAACGGAACAATTCTGTTCATAAGAACAAAGAGAAGCAGATCTATTCTATACCCGATAAGTACCAATACGCAATGGGAGAATTGGTCCCATTTTGGGGGAACGAATGCATAGATACTTGTTTATCATTCGAACGATCGAATGCTCCGTTCGTTAAAATTTTTCTTTATTCATTCTATCTTACTCTATAAACCTTCCAATCAATCTATCTAGAAAATAGAATAAACAGAAAAAAAAAGGATGAAGACAATAAACCCATTGTTACGTTTCCATATTAAAGTGAAGTATAATACTTCATTTTTTTTCTTTAATTTAATGCCCATTGGTGTTCCAAAAGTACCTTTTCGGAGTCCTGGAGAGGAAGATGCAGTTTGGGTTGACGTATAGTGCGACTTGTCAGACATATTGGGTCATATGGGATTTACCCGTTCTCTCCCCCGATCGAGATATCCTCTTTTTCGCCCAAGAAATATTGTATTGAGATTGAGTGAACTATCAATCATTTGGAGCGTGAAGTACAATTAGATCAATTTATATTGGGGATCAATATTATCAATTAGAAGAATTAATTTATGGTTGACCTGGACTGATAAAATAAAGTATCCAGGCTCCGTTCAGAAAATACCAAATTGGTAACAAATATATAATATATGTACGATTACCACTTGTATCATAAACGATTCTTATACTTACTATCGCTATAGGAGCGATCTCAAACTGCCAACCAATGGAATAGTATGGTGAATACATCGAATAGTTTGGAGAAGACATGAAACAAATTGAAAAAGAAGTCGTAACAAAAAAAGTGGTACTGAGATCATTTACCCTATATGTACAAATGGAATTCGGGCAGATCTTTTCCCGGAGTAGAACATGAACCTAAAAAAAATGGAAAGGGCCCGTTCAGGAACAATAAAATGACATCGTCATTTGAATCTCGATGAAACAATACATCAGTGAGAGGTTAGTTCAATAAGTTCTTTTCAAATCCAATTCTTTTTTTTTTTATAGGTAAGGGAACAAAAACTCATCTTATGTTTCTTATGTTATGTTTTTTGAAAAATAGAAGAGGAAGACCCCCTTCCTTCATTAGAAAAACAAAAACCTGTTACAGAAAAAAAAAGAAAAAGAAATAGAACTGGAATCGACACATTGATTCTTTTTTTCGCAATTTTTTTTTTGAACCGTATGCATCCAAAGGTGCATGTACGGTTACTAAGGGAACCAACTTTGTCCTAATCAACCGACTTCATCGAGAAAGATTACTTTTTTTAGGCCAAGAAATTGATAGCGAGATCTCGAATCAACTTGTTGGTCTCATGGTATATCTCAGTATAGAAGATGATACTAAGGATCTTTATTTATTTATAAACTCTCCCGGCGGATGGGTAATACCAGGAATAGCCATTTATGATACTATGCAATTTGTGCCACCCGATGTGCATACAATATGCATGGGATTAGCCGCTTCAATGGGATCTTTCATTCTGGTCGGAGGAGAAATTACCAAACGTCTAGCATTCCCTCACGCTTGGCGCCAATGAGTTTTTTTATTTGAAAAAAAAAGGAAGACTATGCCTTCGCCATATTAAATATGAATAATAAGTAATAATAGCATGGCACTTCGAGTTCGATATGAGCAAACCATTATTGTTTTTTCATAACATGAGATTTTATGTCGAGATAGTAGTATGAAACATAGGTCATTTCGGATTTGATCTTATGTGTCGGGGGTACATTTCAGCGTCACAAACCATTTTTTTCCACACCAGAATTCTCTTTCTGATATTTATGAAAGAAAGAAAAAGTACGAAAATGAAAAAAGAAAAAAAATATCATTTTTTTCCTTATTTGATCGTATCAGAAAGAAACTTTGGGATTGCTAAATCACAGACAAAATAAATATATAAAGCAACAGAACCATCATAGTATTTTTTTTTACTCCTACGAAGGGAAGGGTGGTAAATGGATCATTCAACGATCTGGATCGGATGGATTCTATTTCTTTTTCTTTCTTCAATAGAACTTCAATAGAATAGAAGAGAAGAAAAAGAAAAAGTAAATTCCATTGTGGAGCCGTATGCACAAAAGATGCCTGTACGGTTGTACAATTCTATTTTTTTTTTTTTTTTTTTTTTTTTTTTTTTTTTATCCTTTACTTTAGCCCAATCATGCAAGATAGAAGAACCATTCATGATGTTATATCAATATCATCAGGGTTATGATTCACCAACCTGCTAGTTCTTTTTATGAGGCACAAGCAGGCGAATTTATCCTGGAAGCGGAAGAACTACTGAAACTTCGCGAAACCCTCACAAGGGTTTATGTACAAAGAACGGGTAACCCTTTATGGGTTGTATCCGAAGACATGGAAAGGGATGTTTTTATGTCAGCAACAGAAGCCCAAGCTCATGGCATTGTTGATCTTGTAGCGGTCGAAAATGAAAATACTGGGGATTCCATGTAAATCCATTTCAAACCATAATTCGAATTTTCTGCGATTTGATATTGAATAGAAAAAATTCATATCAATCATCAGGTTAAGATCGATCTAAACCAATCCATTCCATTCTAGAATTCTATATATACATACGACATGCCAACTATTAAACAACTTATTAGAAACACAAGACAGCCAATAAGAAATGTCACGAAATCTCCCGCTCTTAGAGGATGTCCTCAGCGTCGAGGAACATGTACTAGGGTGTATGTGCGATTCGTTCAGATCATGAGTTCGAACAAATGAGACAATTTTCCAGTATCAATGACCAGTACCAATGAATAGGATAGATAGAGAAGATCTATCATATACCTATATTGTGTTTGGAATTTATGGTTTACATTGGTGCAAATCCAATCACCTAGATTTGAGATGAAAAGCAATTCCCCATTGGGGGCAAATGGTTATCCATTAAGCGGAGGAAATGGTATTATAAGAGGCAAAAAGGTTATACCCCTATTCTTGAAAGAACGGACTAAGAGGGTCAGCTACCTAGCCAACTTTCATAATTAAATGCCGTCACTGTATGGATAACTCTTATTGTGAAAAGAACAATTACTGTATAATTGATGGGTAGAGCCAAAGAGTGTGAACTATACAAGTTAACAATAACATTTGATAAAATGAAAGAAAAGGCTCCGGTGTATAGAGAGGACCTCACCGTTTAAAAAGTAACCATAGAAACGACGGAACCCACTATTTTTTTTTATTTAGTATCGTTAGAATTTCTTATTTCCAGGCGAAATGCCTGGAAGGAATAAAAAATCGTGGTTGGGAAGGTCATAGTAGCAAAAGCCATTGGAATTTATATTTTTTTTATATATCGGAATAATCCGTTTTGTTATTAATTGACGGGGGGGGGAAAGGATGACTGAAAGAAGAGAAATCAATTAGTTATTCATTAAGGTTTAATTTGATTCAATGACCAGAGTTAGACGAGGATATACAGCTCGGAGACGTCGAACAAAAATTCGTTTATTTGCATCAACCTTTATTGGGGCTCATTCAAGACTTACTCGAACGACTATTCAACAGAAAATGAGAGCTTTGGTTTCCTCTCATCGAGATAGAGGTAGGCAAAAGAGGGATTTTCGTAGTTTGTGGATCACTCGAATAAATGCAGTAATTCGTGAGAATAAGGTATTCTATAATTATAGTAGATTAATACCAAATCTGTACAAGAAGCAATTGCTTCTTAATCGTAAAATACTTGCGCAAATATCTATATCAAATAAGAATTGTCTTTACATGATTTCCAATAAGATTATCAAATAAAGGATATGATATTATCAAATATAATACAGAAATGATTGAAATTGAAACAGAATTCCCCGGAGAATGAACTCCGGGAAGATAGAATAAAAATATTAAGATAAGTAGTAGGAATGAACGAACATGTTTCAATAAAAAAAAAAGATTTCTTTTCTTCTTCCCCCATTTTTTATTTCTTATAACACAAGAAAAAATCGGGATTCTAGGCCTTTTGAACAAAACATCAATCTGAGCTTGAGTTCCGATTGGAGTTTTGAGTCAATTGAGGAGTATGTTTATTTATTTTTGGTTCTAGGACCAGTAGTTCTGGGGATCGACTCGGCTCTCTCAAATTGTTTCTCATTATTAAGAAAAGGTAACAAAGATAAAATACGAGCTTGTTTTATAGCAATAGTAATTAATCGTTGTTGTTTCAGGGTCAATTTATTCACCCGTCTAGATAATATTTTTCCTTGTTCACTAATAAATCGACTAATTAAACTCATGTTTCTATAATCGATTCGATCCCCCGATCCAATTGGGGACAAACGCCTACGAAAGGATCGCTTGTATTTACGAAAAGGTTGCTTGGATTTATCCATGGTTTATTCCTTATCTTTAAAATTCAATTTCTTTATTCATTTCAGATTCAGATCTGACCGAAATAGGCTTTGATTCGTATCGTATATATTAGATTCGTATCGTATATATTATACATATCATTTTGATTCGTATCGTATATATTATACATATCATATATAATGCATATCATATATATATATATGAAAATATAATCGGGTTTGATTTGTATTGTATATATTATATACATTATATATGTTAAGTTTATATATGTTAAGTTCTTCCTCTTTCTTGGAAAGATCACGCACACGTTCCGTTCCATCTATTTCTTTATTTCCCCATGAATCGTATGCTTGTGACAATAGCGACAAAATTTTCTCAATTCTAATCGACTGGATGTATTGCGTCGATTCTTTTGAGTAATATATCTAGAAATACCCGGCGATTCTTTATTGACACCATTTCGGACACAACTGGTACATTCCAAAATAACCCTGACTCTGACATCTTTACCCTTGGCCATGAACCCCCCCCCTTTTTTTTTTATTTTGGATCGACTTAACTTCTTCTATTTTCGACCAAAACCGAAGAAGAATAAAAGAACAAAAAAAATCAATAAGAAAATCAATAGAAGTTACTAACTTGCTTGAAATTCAATTAAATTCAATAGAGTAATAGTTATAATTAATAGAGTAATAATGTAATAATTAAGTAATACAATTTCTTTCTAACTATCAATTATTCCTATCTTAAATCCCAATATTTCATTTAAATATCTTCTTTCTATGCTATGATTTCGTGGATCCTGCCCTAGATCTGGATACACATTTCCATTTATGTTCCCCAAAATTCGATCTTAAATTCACCAGATTTTTGTCGAGGTTCAATACACTTTTTCTTTTTCTTTCCTTCCTATCCTAAAGAACTGAAAAAAAAAGGGAAGGGGCTAAATTTTAGTCACGTAGAATTGTATCCCTAATTTTCTGCATTTCTTCGCATATTAATAACTAGAATGAAAAAAAAGGGAATGACAAGGCATCTGGGAATAAACGATTAATTTCTATCAATAGACCCGCTAAAGACCCAAACCATAGAGTAGTTAGCACAGGTGCCACAGAGAGATATGTTTTTATATCTCGCATTAAAAATCCTCCTTCTTTATTGTAATTTTATTGTAATATTGTAATACATATATGTATGGTCAGATGTTGTAGTTCAAGATCATTTGTATTTTTTTCTTTACGCGAAATTCCTAACTAAAATAGATATGTACAATGAACCAATAGATGAGATTTTCCTGTCCCTAAAAAAGAAAAAGATGACCCCTTCTTCCTGAGCATTCCCGATAAATTTTTATTCTTTTTTTTATACGATACGCCGATAAGATAAATTTTCATTTTTATACGTTACAGATGTATAAAATTTTTTTAT